GTCCCTTTTCGTTTTAAAGCGTGGAGTTATCGACCAAATGAGTTAGCGGACAGCTTCGGCGTCAGCAGTCACCGGTGATTCCGCGAAAGACAAGATAGGCCAGCCGGGAAGGCCTCGATTCATGCCTCGTTCTTGTAATCCCTCTAGTCCTTGCTACTGTTCTCTAAGTCAGATTCGAAGCTCTTTGATATCATTTCGAGGGACAAAGTAGCTCGACTGAAAGAAGAGGTTATGAAATATACTCGACCGTAGGGAGAGGGGGCTTTGGCGATACGGTATTCTGATCCGCCTTCGGGCTGCGAGGCTATTTCCCACCCCAATCGGACTCGAACTCTCCACTCTCAATTGCGTATAGAAAGCCCGGATTGTCTATTTCATTCCGACCACGACTCTCAAAAGAGACTCTCGATTTCCCGAACCGCTTGCCTAGCTTTCGGCTTGACTTGACTTGACTAACAGGACTCGAAATCCGAGAAACCTGTAGTATCGGTAACCGCGATATGAGTTCCTTCTACGATGGCCTGTGTACCCTGAAAGAAGTTCGAATCGGTGGTTCAGAGATCCGTAAAGAAGGACAAGACCAGCTACCTAGTTGGTATTCTGTTGAAACCTTAGCTTACATCCGTACCTAAAAGGAGGGGAGGTCCCTCTCTAATCTAACGTTGAGGCCGACGCAGCTTTCCCATCCATACTATATGGATTTCGAACCTTCACTTCACTCGATTTCATCTTTCTTATTTGAATTTGATTGCATTTTCTTTCTTCTTCCTGTCTTCTTTTGAGAAGAAAATCTACAACGAATGCCCTAAACAGAGGGCTCTTGTTCTTTCTTCTGTACGTCTTCTTTCATTCCACAATGAGCCTTTCTCGGACGCAGGTTCCTTTCTTTCTGACTTGATTTAATATCTTCTTTTTTCTTCTTTCCCTCAAAGGACCGGGAACGAAAGATGGAAGGAGCAGATTCATCTGATTCGGAACGTACAGCGAGACGAGAAAAACCATTTCTTAGGGCTATTCTGACGCGTTGAAGCCTTTCTTTAGCAGCAGTTACATCCGGACCTAAAAGGAGCGGAGGTCCCTAGAAGCCTTACTTTAGAGTAAGGAAAGAGCCCTTTTGGAGTAGATTCTATATCTTCTTCTGCCCCTTTCGAACCAGAACGGAACCCTCTGACTCATCAAGTCTAGGAAAAGCACTTCCTGGAACGGAACTATCTGACTCATCAAGTCCAGGAACCCTCGGCCTACCAACAACATCAACAGGAGATCCCTCCACTTCTCACTTCACTCAGAAGTGTTAAGTACGTACGCATCTGCTTCTTCCTTTCCTGCTAGAAGGAAGGTTTGACTTTCCACGCCTCGGACAGAACTCTATTTATCAAAGGTAAGGCTTCTAGTTGTCGAAGGAAGTTCCTTTTTAGGTACGGGTGTAACAGATGCTTCTAGTCTGAGAATACCTAATTGTTTGAGCAGGTCTAACTGCAGCTGCAGCTTCGCCGTATGAGGCGCTTCCTAGGTTTCTTATGCCTGCCATTGCATCTCATTCCACGCCAGTCCCTTGCCTGCCATTGCATTTCATTCCTTGCCTGTTCCACTAGGTTGTGAACTAGGGTTGGTCCTGCTGGCGCACTTCGACTTGGTTGGCTTTACCTTCCTCGCTGTCTATAGCCGTCAAACTTCGCCTTCGCTTGGCTTTCTGACTCCTACCATTCATCGCCGCTGTCGGCTGTGCTTTCGTTTTGGTTCCCATCAAGAATACCGCTGATTGAGCAAGGGCTTCTGTATCGTGCCCGTGTACACCGAAAAGGGAGGGTCATTAGGGCTCAATAAGCCCCTACCCACAGTGAACGACCATAGAGATCTGTAGTCAATCAATCGGACGGTCCCTGAAGAGTCACCCCCGGGAAGTCTCCCCATAGTTTGATAGAGCAGGACATGTCGCTTGCCTTCGGAGTTGGTTACTTCTTTCTAGATAAGAATGATCCAGGGCCTGCCAAGTAGGAAGTTGTACGCAGAAGGTATCTGAAGGACCCGAGACCGCAGGGGCAACATAAAAACAAGAGTCGAAAGAAGCAACAGGAGGCGACTCAAAGAGAAGGTGTGAAGCCCTAAAGGGTAAGCCTAAGGTGTGAGAGCGGGCTCTATCCCCAAGGCTAGAATACCAAGTTAGGTAACTTTCTCGTTCCATTCCATTGGGCCTCGTTGAGGGTGCTTCTGCCCAGAAAAGAAATGGCTTGTCGAATTACAAGAGTAGTGTCGGCCGTAGCTTCCTTCTGTGCGATAGCCATCAAATGCTTCTCTTGCTGTGCTGTGGAGGGAGATCCATGCAATGGCATTTCATCAACAGATACCACTTCTTATTGATTTGTATGCTTTTTTTAGAATACCACCTCTCTACAAGGGAAAGGGTAAGGGCGAAGCATCTGAAGCATAACTGCGAGTTGACCGATGAGAAAGACTTATGGCTTGTAATGCTTCCCAATGGAAGTCGTCTTGGGAGGATTGTAATAGTACTGAATGAGGTTAGGCTTGTCTTGCTTGCTCGGACCGGGCTGGCTTGAGTCTTTGGTTCTCATCCTGAAATGAAAGCAATGGTTAGAAGGGCCAACTATGTATCAAAATGGAAGGAGAGATTGCCTATGGATGGATGAATGTCGAAGATCTCGAACGAATCCCCTGCCCTTGGTCTTTTGGAGAGAAGATATCCTTGACCTGTCCATGATTGAAGCCAATGCCCAATTCATTTCTACCAATGCAAAGATCCAATCAACACAACAAAGACTGGGGTACGCCCCCTTTTTGTTCACACGCAAGCTCGTAAACTCTTGATAGCCGAGACCCGTGGGATGAATTGAATGTATAAAAAAAAATGACTCTAATAGCTCTTACCCCAAAAAGGCTTCTTCTTAGAGATTTGAAGGCTCTTTGTTTTGTCACCGGAAGAGAAAGTGGGAGGGCTACGGCTACTCCTGCATATAGCATAGCGGAGAGGGACTACTTTAATGAAGAGCTAAGGCTGTGAACAATTGTTGCTTAATGGAATGGGTGTGGGATTTGAAAAATGAAAAGAAAGTAGGTTGATTCCCGTGGTGTAATAATCGTACTTCTACACAAAGCCTAAGGGGACTCATCTGGTCAAGACTAAATAGAGTTTTCGCAAAGAGCAAACTGTCCATCTTTCCTGCAAATGTCTATCTTTCCTAATATAAGAGTGGAGCACCTCCCCTGACTCAAATCAGCTCATTGCCCACTCTTGATCAAAATTGGCCTTACCTTAAAAGCGAGGCCTTCCAGACCTTTCAAAAAGAGAGATTTTGCCTTGGCCTTGAATACGACTCTTTTTTGGAGGTGGTGTCTACCTCTTGGAAAGAAGCGGCCTGGGGATGCCCGTTATACCCTAACTTTTCTATTTCGAAATGAAATGGAAAGGACTTCTTAAGGGGGACCTCCCACTTTGGAATCAATATCTTGTGGGATCGATTTTCTCAAAGATCAAGGAAGGGGAATCTCCCATTTCAGATATGCGACATTCAGAAATTCGATGGAAAGAGAAAGACCGCCTCAAATGGCTAAAGGAGGGCGATAGAAAGAGACCAGATTGATTCATCTCTCCACTTTAGCTAGAAGATCCAGAAAAGAAGTCAAAAGAAGTTCTTAGTCTACCTTAGTGCTGTCTTTCAGGTGGGGGCAAAGGCTGCTGAGCACTTTCAAGGGCTCTCCTTTTCATGCTTTCCGAGTGGGGGATGGCGCCTGAAGCCTAATCTACAACGATGGATTCCCACGATAATCACGGATGCTGAAAACGATGATCACTGATTGATGCTGAAAATCTCTCCCAGGTTGACACGCCATAACGAGAATAAATCCATGATGCGGTTAAAATAGAACCTGCAACGAGTGCTGCCTCCCCTACCCTTTCATTGGTACGCCAGTTCTTGCGAGCGAACTCCCGGACGAGAGATGGATGGATTCCCAGGTCTTTTTGAATCTCACTCTTGGAAGATTCTTGAAGACGCCCTGGTCAGGGCGGTTCACAATTTCTTTGTTGAAGGCGCTGTTAAGCCCTAAGTTTGAATTCGAATTTCATTGCCCTTATTCCCGGCATGCTGCCCCGGGGCAGGAATGCGGTAGGGTCTTCAAGCCCCACGCTCGATTCTCGAGATTCATGGGCCGTCTCGCGAAGATCTTCGATCCGAACCTTCGCATCTACTTTTTCTTAGAGGATGAACCACGCCTTCGCTATCGCCCCTCGCTACTGCTCAACCTCCCTATCGCATTGATTCTTTCCGGCCCTTCCAGATTCCAATTCCTTATTGAGATCGAGATCTTGTTCCATTAGACCCAGTTCGGTCAGATTAGTTCCATAATCTAGCTTGCCCGGACCGGGCTTTCCGTGTTTGGTCGGGCCGGCCTAATGAATGATCATTGTTCGGGAACAAAAGAATAAGACTAAAGGGTTTCGCTATCGCAAGAATATAGCGATCGAAGAGCTATCGCTCAGCTGCTTCGCGTATTACGAAAGCCGTATTGCCCGAACGGGGCATGCTGCAAGAGCGTAGGTGAGTGATAAGCGTAGGAGGCGTGCCCGAAGGGCAGCGGCAGCAGTGTGGTTCCAGGTGCCGTCGCTAGATTGAGATCTGCAGGGTGGCGGGGACTTCGACTGCCTTGTATCAGGTGAAGAAAAGGGGGTGGTAGGCTTAGTAGGGCTCGAACCTACAATATAACCGTTATGAGCGGTACGTTTCAACCAATTAAACTATAAGCCCCTACGGATCTCTACATGCAATTCGCTCACTTCGGGAAGAGCGGACGGGAACAACAACGACGGAGTGACGTTGACTAAATACGAGATTTCGCAACAAGTACATAAGCGGGCCAACGGACGGCAATGAATAGTCAGACTAGCCAACCGGGACTCCCTTCCCAGGCCAACAAGACAGGCCAAAGAGTGATCTTTGAACGCTACTACGCATCCTTACTCATAGTAGAGTGTAAGGTAGGTTTGGGTATAGCAGGACTTGAACCTGCGACCATTAGGTTAAAAGCCCAATGCTCTACCAACTGAGCTATACACCCAAAAAAGATGTAGTAGTAAATAAGGATTGGTGCGGAAAAGAGGGCGGCCCCTCTTCTTCTCATCATATGTTAGGGGCTTGGGCTCGAAAGCCGGCCTTACTCAACAAGCCCCTTTATTAGGTTGGTTGCTTGTTTCCACTCATTGAAGATTCTATCTACAAAAGAAGGTCAACGGGGGATACTCAAATTGCTCTCACTGACACCATCTACGAGAAGGTGAGGTCGTCTTTCTTTCCAGCCGCCATACGCCAACAAGCCTTAAAGACGGAGAAGGGGAGGAGCAGTTATCTATGTAATTACGGTCTTTGTTGGCCGTTGTTCCGGTCGAGCACTCTCTTTTCTTTGTCCAATTCCGTCTTACCAAACAAGACTGACTTCTTACCAACCCGCGAAGGCGCAATCCGAGCGCCTCCTCATAGCGTTTCGCTACTAAAGGATCGGCGATGACAACATCGTCACCAAGCACGGCATATTGCCTAAATGTACGACCGGGGTAGGCTAATTCTGCACAATACCACACCAACATGTGATAAAGCAAAGAGTGGCCAAGAGGAGTAATACCCTAAAGGTTGACCAGCCACAAAGCACACGCTCCGTGGTTTCCGAGAGGGAACCATGAAAACGTTGTGACCAAGTGTTGTGTTAACAATAGAACCCGCAGGATTATGGCCTAACCAATATTCAACTATACTAAATAAATAATACAGTGGCCATCGGTCAGTAGCTGACTTGAGGTCAAAGCTAAAACACTGGAGATAACCTTTAATCCATGTTAGGGGCTTAGTATGTTCAAATGTCCCATCATTTGGTATCGACTTAAGTATAGTCATCAACCAGGTGTGGAACGGATGAAGCAGACGCTGCTTAACATAGTTGCCAATAGCAAATATCCTCCTTTTACCAGAGCCCTCTAAACTCATACCTAAACGTCCTCCTATCCAAGGCAATTTGACTTGGCTAGAAGTAGGCAACATTAGGACCAACACAACGCTCGAACCAATTGAGATCTCTCTCAGTAGCCCTTGCGTTGGCGGGGTTATCCAATGCATACCTAATTCTATGCGGCCAAAGAAGACCCGAATCGAATAAACCCTCTTTCGAGTGCTCAAAGTTCAGTAAAGTACCGTAAGCGGTGATCTCCCACCATAAGGTCGGAAAGCACGATCTAACGCCCTTAGACTTTCTTTTTGCAAAAGGTCTTAGCTTTCTTTTCGCACACTTTCTTTAAATAGCTTATCGCTTGGTAAGGATTTCCATGTAGGAACCCAGGACTTGGTGAATTGGGATCTTCTGGAGAAATGGTAAGTATCGGTGGGTCAATATCGGAAGAAATTCTTTTGATGAAACCAACGATAGAACACGATCCATATCTTGGATAGGTGTCACAATACAAGGTATTTTTCCCTTTTCGCTAAGATAATGACTTTGCTTAACGAAAAGAACGACAAGTAACACTTAACCAAGAGATCGGCCCTGTCATCTTTCCTGTATATAATCCTTATATGATATGCAGGAATGATTCGAGGGTAAGCATTTCTGGTTAGAGAGATTGGTAAGGGTAATAGCTCAGGTGGTTTCTTTACACCACCATAAGCCATTTGCAGGGATGAAGAACACTGTTTTAAATAGAAAGCAGTGAACAACAAACCTGACTTACTAATTAACCTTACCACCTCCTTACAGAATAGGGATGCTGCAAGACAACGACTATCGATTCCTAACGAAACCACCAAATACCACTAAAATAACCTTATTGCAGAGGGATTTTAGGGGAGAGGGTCTTCGGATGATCCTCTGCCATCGAGGTTTCGAAAATTGCAAAATCGAGTCAAACAAAGTTCTTAGACCACATTTTCTTTATCTATGTAAAATTAGCAATATGGGGTCATGAGATCTATCTCTGTGAGACTCGACCTCTCGCCCGGGCTTGTTACTTTCATCACCTAACCTATCTGCAAATAGTCTTACTGTTGCTAGGCGCAAGGGGAAGAATCTCTTTCTTATCTTACCTGTAGTCTTTAAAACTTCCTTTATCTATTCTAGTGGTAGAAGGACAAGTTAGCTTCAGATAGCTAGATGTAGCCACTGTACTTTCTGGATGTATAAGCCTGAGTCATCGAGATACTAATCGAATAGTACTTCTAGACGAAGAGCCGAAGAGAGAGCAAGAGCGGCAACCCAACCCATTCTTCTATTATGCATTCATTCCAGCTGACTCTGTCTGCTCTTAGCTTTCTTCTTGGCATGGCCGTACAATCTCGTGTATCAAGAGAGTACGAGTGAAGAGCGGAGGAGTGAAAGGAAGTCGAATACCCCTTAGCCCAGGCATTCCCGAATCCCTTTCAAGCAACTCGTCATGCACTCGACCTTGTCTGAAGTTCAAGCGAATGAGACAGAAAGGAATAGAACGAGTGATGGACTGTCAAC